AAACGCATTGTTTTAATAGTGTAAATAAGCGCATTTTAGGCCCAAAATAAACTACTAGAGGTTTTCCTGTTTCCGGGGGTTTTCAGGAGTCATAGCAATCTTTCGAGTTTTGGGGGGTAGGGGGGTTTTACGCGCAGAAACCGGGGGTCATATCAGATATCTTTCGAGTGAACAAGCAATATATATGCTCTTGAGATTATAATATGCAATTCTTATGTAAAGTCTTTTCAACACTCACCTTATGGACCTGCTACATTCGTTAGGGGCTCACGCTTGTTAGTTAATACCGTGTGCACTCTGAAATGTCAATTGAAAGGAAAAAAAAAAAGAGAACCCCTGGCCCGATGGAGAGAACGCCCGGCATGCTGGGTTATCTCACTTATGTACTCCACCATGACAAATGCCAGCGTCAATGAAAGTATGGGGATTATCTTAAGAAATGGACCTGAAGTAGGAACCAAATGCCAGGAATAATTCACACTGTGAAACCCCTACTAATACTTGTCCCTCACCTTCAATAACCGTTAGCAATATAGAAATCAACTGATGGTCGGTTCTTACTACATCGCATACTGCGATATGATGAGATGTGGGAAAACGTATAACTTAACCCATGAATAATTGTGTTAGGTCTTTAAGTTTCGCCAATCCTTGACTTACTTCAAGATGTTACACACATAAGTTCCTGGTTTATGTAAATCTTAGTTTCATGATGATATATATAAATGGTATATTCCTAGATATGTTGATTAAACATGTATGTCCTGGAATGCCATTGAAATGGTTAATATAAATTAATGGTGATAATACATATATGTACAATGTACATACTATAATACAAGGACATAGGCGCAAAGAATAGTTTAGCTTAGAATCCTAGCTTTGGGAGTTAGGGGTGGGAGTTAAAATCTCCTTTCTTTGAGCAGTAGGGAGGACTTTAACCTCCGACATCCGGTTTACAAGACCGGCGCTCTTTACGCTGAGCTACTAGTGCACGATCATCCGAGGGCTTTATTTTCTACCCACCCGGCTATTGGAGAGAGGACTAGGAATAGGAAGAAATATAAGAAGGATGCGATTTGGCCAATAATAATGTAGGGGTGTTCTACTGGTATTCCGCCGATTCAGGTCAGGATGGCAACGTCTGCGACAAGGGTTCAAAATAGAAATTGAGTAATTGGACGGAAGGTCAGACCTCGTTGTTTAGAGGTGTGTAAGATGGGTACGACCATGAGGATAAGGATGGAGGCAAGGAGGGCTAAGACCCCGCCTAGTTTATTAGGGATGGACCGCAGGATTGCATAGGCAAATAAAAAGTATCACTCAGGCTTAATGTGGGGCGGGGTAACCAAAGGATTAGCTGGGGTGAAGTTATCTGGGTCTCCCAGGAGATTCGGGGAAAATAGTGCAAGGGCTGTAAGGCCAATAACTAAAGCTGCAAAGCCTAGGAGATCCTTGTATGAAAAATAGGGGTGGAAGGAGATTTTATCAGCATCTGAGTTCAGGCCAAGGGGGTTGGTTGAGCCTGTTTGGTGGAGGAAAAGGAGGTGAACTATAGTGGCGCCTGCAATGACGAAGGGGAAGAGGAAGTGGAAGGCGAAAAATCGGGTTAGAGTGGCGTTATCAACTGAGAAGCCCCCTCAGATTCATTGGACTAGGGCGTTTCCGATGTAAGGTACTGCAGAGAGGAGGTTGGTGATGACGGTTGCGCCTCAAAATGATATTTGTCCTCAAGGGAGGACGTATCCGACGAAAGCAGTCATTATTACAAGAAGAAGTAGAACTACTCCGATGTTTCATGTCTCTTTATAAAGGTAAGAGCCGTAGTAGAGCCCGCGGCCAACGTGCATGTAGATGCAGATAAAAAAGAAGGATGCGCCGTTAGCATGAAGGTTTCGGATAAGTCAGCCGTAGTTAACGTCCCGGCAAATGTGGCCAACGGAGGAGAAGGCAGTTGCGATGTCGGAGGTGTAATGCATGGCTAGGAAGAGTCCTGTGAGGATTTGGATGATTAAACAAAGGCCAAGGAGGGAACCAAAGTTTCATCATACTGAGATGTTGGAGGGGGCTGGTAGATCTACCAGTGCGTTATTTGCAATTTTTAGTAGTGGGTGGGTTTTTCGTAGGCTTGCCATTAAAGGTTCTTGTAGTTGAATAACAACGGTGGTTTTTCATGCCATTAGTCCTGGTTAAAGTCCTGGCAGGAATTATGACTTATATTATGTCTTTGTTCTTATTGGGGCTGGTGTTAGGTTTAGTAGCTGTTGCTTCTAATCCTTCTCCGTATTTTGCTGCTTTAGGGTTGGTAGTTGTAGCGGGCATGGGGTGTGGTGTTTTAGTTGGGCATGGTGGGCCTTTTTTATCTTTAGTCTTGTTTTTAATTTATTTAGGGGGAATACTAGTTGTATTTGCGTATTCAGCAGCTTTAGCTGCTGAACCTTTCCCTGAGGGATGAGGCAGTGGCCCAGTTGTGGCATACATAGTCTTATACGTGCTTGGGGTATGTCTGGCTTCTAGTGCAGTGTGGGGTGGGTGGTACGAGTCGTCTTGGGTGCCGGCCGATGAGCTAGGGGATTTTTCTATATTCCGGGGAGATATTGGAGGGGTGGCTATAATATACTCGTTTGGGGGAGGAATATTGGTTCTTAGTGCTTGGGTATTGCTTCTTACGTTGTTTGTTGTCTTAGAATTAACTCGGGGTTTAAGTCGAGGAACAGTTCGAGCGGTTTAATATGTAGTCATAAGAAGGGCGAGGGTGAGGGAAAGAAGGAACAGGGCTAAATAGGTTTTAATTAAACCTTGTTGTGTATTACTAGTAGTAGTCACTAGGGGAATATTAGAGGAAGCTACGGTTTTTGGGCCAACTTTTTCAATTCAGGTTTGGTCAAGTATCTGGCTGGCAATGGTTTGGCCTAGGACAAGATTGAGTTTAGGGGTAAATCGGTGAACAATAGAGGGGTAAAATCCAAGCATATTAGAGAAGTGATGAAGTGGTAGATGTGGTGTTTTTTGGTATTGTTTGTTTGTTAAGGATGCTAGCTCTAGAGCGAGAAGAAGGCCAAGAATTGTGACGACAAGGGCGGCTAGTTTAAGAAGTGGGGGTATGGTTATAATAGGGGTTTTTAGTGGAATAATGCTTGAGGTAATTAAAAGGCCAGCAACAATGCTGCCTCATGCGAGTCGTTTGATAGGGTTAATGACTGCTGGGTTGTTTTCATTAATAGGGGAAAGTGAGTTAAATCGTGGGTGGCCCATAGACACAAAAAATACTACTCGGAGACTATAGATTGCTGTAAAGGAGGTGGCTAGAAGGGTGAGGACAAGGGCTCAGGCGTTTAGGTGGGATGTGTTTAGGGCCTCAATAATTGCGTCTTTCGAGAAGAAGCCTGCGAGGAAGGGGGTGCCTGTTAGGGCAAGGCTCCCGATTGTAAGGCAAGAAGAGGTGAAAGGGGTGAGATGGTGTATGCCCCCTATTTTGCGGATGTCTTGTTCATCATTTAGGCTGTGGATAACTGAGCCTGAACAGAGGAAAAGTATTGCTTTAAAAAAGGCGTGTGTACAGATGTGTAGAAAAGCTAGTTGGGGTTGATTAAGTCCAATAGTTACTATCATAAGTCCTAGTTGACTTGATGTTGAGAAGGCAACAATTTTCTTGATGTCATTTTGAGTTAGAGCGCATGTGGCTGTAAACAGGGTAGTAAGGGCCCCCAAGCAGAGGCAGGTGGTTAAGGCGGTTTGGTTCCCTTCTAATAGTGGGCTCATCCGGACGAGTAAAAAAATACCAGCAACAACTATAGTGCTGGAATGTAGTAGGGCAGAGACCGGCGTAGGACCTTCCATGGCTGAGGGAAGCCACGGATGAAGCCCAAACTGGGCAGATTTGCCGGTGGCGGCAACAATCAGTCCTAAGAGAGGGAAGGTGAGGTCAAAGTCTTTAGAGGCTGCAAAGATCTGCTGCATCTCCCAGGAGTTTAGGTTTATAGCTATTCATGCTATGGCAAAGATTAGGCCGATGTCTCCGACACGGTTATAGACAACGGCTTGGAGAGCGGCGGTGTTAGCATCAGCTCGTCCGTACCATCACCCAATGAGAAGAAAGGATATAATGCCTACGCCCTCTCACCCAATAAACAGTTGAAATATATTATTGGCTGTTACTAGGATAATTATAGCAATAAGAAAAACTAGAAGGTACTTGAAGAATCGGTTCATATTTGGATCGGCATGCATATATCAGGATGCGAACTCGAGGATTGATCATGTGACATACAGGGCAATAGGGGTAAAGATAATTGAATAGTGGTCAAATTTGAGGCTAATATTAACATCAAAACAGGTTGTGTTTATTCAGCTTCATGAGGTAATAATCGTTTCTGCGCCCTCATTAAAAAATAAAAATAGTGGGAGGAGGCTAACAAAGAAAGCTAGTTTTACTGCTGTCTTGACATGAGAAACAGCCCAGTCAGAGGCCTGGGGGCGCGGGGAGAGGGTTGAAAGTACAGGGTAGGCTAATAGTGCAAAAACAATAATTAGGCTGGAGGTTATTATCAGTGAAGTGGGGTGCATAGCTACTACTTGGATTTGCACCAAGAGTTTTTGGTTCCTAAGACCAACGGATGAGCTGTTATCCTTTAGAAGCGGCTCGAGTGAGCCCTGGGGTTCAACCAAGGTCGCGGAGATTAGCAGTCTTCGTTGCTGGCGAGCCTCTCTCGGTGGATAAGGGGGATTTAACCCCTGTCTTTAGAATCACAATCTAATATTTTTGTTAAACTATATCTACATGAGGCTCATCCTCAGATTAGTTCAGGCTTAAGAACAAGCATGAGTAACGGGATAAGATGAAGGGCCATGAGAAGGTGTTCTCGGGTGTGAGAGGGGTCTAGGGCTATGATATGTGCTGGTAGAGGGCCTCGTTGGGTCATAAGAAATATGTAGAGGGAGTAGCTTGCGGTAATAAGGGTCCCTGCCCCGGTTAATACTAGGGTTCATCAGGACCAGTTGAATATAGAGACAATAATCATAATTTCTCCCATGAGGTTGGGAAGGGGGGGAAGTGCTAAATTTGCAAGACTTGCAACGAACCATCAAGTAGTTATTAAGGGTAGTACTATTTGCAGGCCCCGAGCTAAGAGCATGGTTCGGCTGTGTGTCCGCTCATAGTTTGTGTTAGCAAGGCAGAAGAGTGCTGAGGATGCGAGGCCGTGGGCAATTATTAGAATTAGGGCTCCGGTGAACCCTCAAGGGGTTTGGATGAGAATACCACCTACAACTAGTCCCATATGACTTACAGAAGAGTAGGCAATTAGGGACTTTAAGTCCGTTTGACGCAGGCAGATGGAGCCAGTCATAATTACACCTCAGAGGGCAAAAATAATAAAGGGGTAACTTAGTTCTTGGGTGAGGGGGTCTAGTATAACAACTATTCGTATTATCCCATAGCCCCCGAGCTTTAAAAGTACAGCAGCAAGAATTATTGAGCCTGCAACTGGGGCTTCAACGTGTGCTTTAGGGAGTCAAAGATGTACTCCGTACAGGGGTATCTTTACTAAAAATGCAAGGAGGCAACCAGCTCATCATAGTTTGTCTGCGTAGGATGTAAGTTGGACAGGGTCTGAGTATTGAAGGGTTAATAGTGAGAGGGTACCCGCACTATTTTGAAGGAGGAGAAGGGCAACTAGTAGGGGGAGGGACCCGGCTAGTGTGTAAAAAAGGAAGTAAATTCCTGCGTTTAGTCGTTCGGTTTGATTTCCTCAGCGAGTAATAATAATTAGGGTAGGAATAAGGGTAGCTTCAAATATGACGTAGAACATAATAATTTCAGTGGCCCCAAAGGCTAAAATGAGAAAAATTTGGAGGGACGTTAACAGGGTAATATACGTACGTTGGCGGTTAAGAGGTTCAAGTGCTGTGTGGTTCTGGCTCGCTATAATTATAAGGGGCAGTAATCAGCAAGTAAGGACTAGAAGAGGTGTAGACAGGGGATCTGTCGCTATATAACCATTGAGGCTGGATCAGCCCGTTTCGGATATGTTAACTAGTCAAGACAGGCTAAGAAGGGCAATAATAAGACTTTGAGTGAGAGTTGTGGGCCATAGTCATTTAGGTTTAACTATTCAGATGGTAGGGACTAGCATAAGAGTGGGGATTAAAATTTTTAGCATTGTAGGAGGTTCAGGCTTTGTAGGTGATCTGTACCGTGGGTTCGTGCGGTGGCTACCAGCAGGGCGAGTCCGGCGCTTGCTTCACAGGCTGAAAATGCTAATAAAAGCATTGGAGCCGCGGAGAAACTCGTAGACCCCAGTTGTAAGGTTCATAAGGAGAGGGCAATGAATAAAGAAAGTATTATGCCTTCTAGGCATAGAAGGGCGGAAAGTAGGTGGGTACGATGAAAGGCCAGGCCAGTTAATCCTAGTATGAAAGCCGATGAAAAGGCAAAGTGAACGGGGGTCATTAGGTAATTGTGGACTTTAACCACAAGTTTTTGAGCCGAAATCAAAGGTTTTTCTTAAACTAATTGCCTATTCGGCTCATTCTAGGCCCCCCTGGAGTCATTCGTAGATTAACCCTAAAGTGAGAAGAACTAAGACGGCCGTAGCTCACAGGAAGGTTAATAAGGGAGATGCTAATTGATCCCCTCAGGGCAGAGGGAGTAATAGGGCAATTTCTAAGTCAAACAGTAAGAAGAGAATTGCGACTAGAAAAAATCGTAGTGAGAAAGGGAGGCGGGCTGATCCGAGAGGGTCAAAGCCGCACTCATAGGGTGAAAGCTTTTCGTGGTCGGGGGTCATCTGAGGGAGCCAGAAAGACACGAGGGCTAAGATGACTGAGAGAGCTGCGGTAATGGTAATTACAGTTGTAACTAAGTTCATTATCTTTCCTTGGGGTTTAACCAAGACCGGGTGATTGGAAGTCACTTATACTAACGTTAGTACTAGAAAGATTAAGATCCTCATCAGTAGATGGAGATGTATAGGAATAGTCAGACAACGTCTACGAAGTGTCAGTATCAGGCGGCTGCTTCAAATCCGAAGTGGTGCTCTGATGTAAAGTGGTAGCGAATTTGGCGGAGTAGACAAACGGCCAGGAATGTAGAGCCAATAATGACATGTAGTCCGTGGAAGCCAGTGGCGACAAAGAAAGTAGATCCATATACGCCGTCTGCAATCGTAAATGGGGCTTCGTAGTACTCCATGCCTTGAAGGAAGGTGAAGTAAAATCCAAGGAGGATTGTTAGTGTGAGGGATTGAATGGCCTGTTTTCGATCGCCCTCTATAATGCTATGATGGGCTCAGGTAACTGTAACTCCTGAAGCAAGTAGAACTGCTGTATTAAGCAGGGGTACTTCAAAGGGGTCAAGTGTGGTGATTCCTGTGGGTGGTCAGCATCCCCCTAGTTCAGGTGTGGGGGCAAGACTTGCGTGGTAAAAAGCCCAGAAGAAGCCAAGGAAAAAGAAAACTTCTGAAGTAATGAAAAGAATTATACCGTATCGAAGTCCTTTTTGAACAGGGGGTGTATGGTGCCCTTGGAAGGTGCCTTCCCGTACGATGTCTCGTCATCATTGGTATATAGTAAGGAGAAGGAGGGCCGTTCCAAGGGTTATTAGGGTTGTGGATTGGAAGTGGAATCAGGTTGCGAGGCCTGATGTTATCAATAGGGCAGCAATTGCGCCTGTTAGTGGTCAAGGGCTGGGGTCAACTATGTGGTAGGGGTGTGCTTGATGGGCCATTAGACGTTTTCTTGTAGGTAAAGTGTTAAAAGAAGGACAAATACGTAGGCTTGAATCATAGCTACAGCAATCTCTAGAAGGGTTAAGAGAACAAGAACTGTGGATGTTAGAAGGGCTACGGCAGGTATTGAAGATAATAGAACAAAGGCAGCTGTTGCAATTAGTTGAATAAGAAGATGTCCAGCTGTTAAATTTGCTGTTAGCCGTACGCCGAGGGCGAGAGGGCGGATGAACAGGCTGATTGTTTCGATAATAATAAGGACTGGAATAAGGGGGCCAGGAGTTCCTTCAGGTAGAAGGTGACCTAAGGCGTGAGTTGGCTGGTTTCGTATCCCGATAATAACTGTTGCAAGTCAAAGAGGGGTTGCAAGGCCCAGATTAAGGGAGAGTTGAGTAGTAGGTGTAAAAGTGTAGGGGAGAAGGCCTAGTATGTTTAGAGAAATTAAGAAAATTATTAAGGAGGTTAAAAGAGCAGCTCATTTGTGACCTCCGAGACTTAGGGGTAGAAGGAGCTGTTGTGTAAAACGATTAATAAACCATCCTTGAAGAGCAAGAAAGCGATTGTTTAATCATCGGGCTGTAGGCATAGGGTATAAGATTCAGGGGAGAGTAAGAGCTAGGACTATTAAAGGGATTCCTAGATATGTGGGGCTCATAAACTGGTCAAAGAAGCTTAGTGTCATGGTCAGGTTCAGGGGTCTGTCTTAGGTTTCTCAGTGCTTTGAAGTGTTGGCTCGTTGGGGAAAGTGTGAGCTAATACTTTTGGGGGAATGACGGTTAAAAAAACTAATCATGAGAAGACTAGGATTGCAAATCAAGGCGCGGGGTTGAGTTGAGGCATGTCGCTAGGGGTGGTTGGGAGCCACCAATCTTTAGCTTAAAAGGCTAACGCTAGTCCCTATTTAGCTTCTTAGCGAGGCGTCTTCAAGTATTCGGGACGATCAGTTTTCAAAGTGTTCTAGGGGAACTGCTTCAACTACAATAGGCATAAAGCTGTGATTTGCTCCGCAAATCTCAGAGCATTGGCCATAGAAAACTCCTGGTCGGGAGGCGATAAAGGCGGTCTGATTTAATCGACCTGGGACTGCGTCTATTTTAATGCCCAGGGCTGGAACTGCCCAGGAGTGAAGGACATCATCAGCGGAGACTAAGACTCGGATTGGAGACTCTACTGGAATTACCATTCGATGATCGGCCTCCATAAGGCGGAATTGTCCAGGAGTTAAGTCTTGTGTGGGGATTATGTATGCATCGAATCCAAGGTCTTCGTAGTCTGTGTACTCGTAGCTTCAGTATCATTGATGGCCGACGGCTTTAATTGTAAGAAGGGGGTTGTTAATTTCATCTATAAGGTAAAGAATACGTAGGGAGGGCAGGGCGATAAGAATAAGAATAATTGCTGGTAGAACAGTTCAGATAATTTCAATTTCTTGGGAGTCTAAAATGTATTTATTGGTTAATTTGGTGGAAACTATAGCCACAATAATGTAAAGCACTAAAGTGCTAATTAAGAAAACGATTATTAAGGCGTGGTCATGAAAATGAAGAAGTTCTTCTATTACAGGTGAAGCTGCATCTTGAAATCCTAGCTGTGAGGGATGGGCCATTGGGGGGGGGGGGGTAAGACACGCGGGGATTTAACCCACAACTCTGCCTCGACAAGGCGGTGTAATGTGCATTTTTACTAGTGTCTTATAAAGAAAGTGACAGAGCGGTTATGTGGTTGGCTTGAAACCAGCCCATGGGGGTTCGACTCCTCCCTTTCTCGTTAGTTTGATTGAACTTGCACAAATGCAGGCTCCTCAAAAGTATGGTAAGGGGGAGGGCAGCCGTGTAGTCACTCTACATTAGTTGTTGTGAGTTCTACTGCTAGAACTTCTCGTTTGGCAGCAAATGCTTCTCAAATAATAAACAAGAACATAATTACTGCTACTAAAGAAATTAGAGATCCAATTGAGGAGACGGTATTTCATAGGGTGTAGGCGTCCGGGTAGTCTGAGTATCGTCGAGGCATTCCAGCAAGGCCTAGGAAGTGTTGGGGGAAAAAGGTTAAATTAACACCTGCAAACATTACTCCGAAGTGGATTTTTGTTCAAGTGCTGTGAAGGGTATAGCCTGAAAATAGGGGGAATCAGTGTACGAACCCGGCGACAATGGCAAAGACAGCACCCATGGACAGAACATAGTGGAAATGGGCAACTACATAATAGGTGTCATGAAGTACGATGTCGAGGGAGGAATTAGCGAGAATAATTCCCGTTAGGCCCCCAACTGTAAAAAGAAAAATGAAACCAAGGGCTCAGAGAAGAGGGGTCTCTCATTTAATGGAGCCCCCATGAAGGGTTGCAAGCCAGCTAAAGACTTTAACGCCTGTTGGGATTGCGATGATCATGGTGGCAGAGGTAAAGTAAGCGCGGGTGTCTACATCTATTCCCACTGTAAACATGTGGTGGGCCCATACAATAAACCCTAGAAGACCGATGGCCATCATTGCTCAGACCATGCCCATGTACCCGAAAGGTTCTTTTTTACCAGAGTAGTAGGCAACAATATGTGAAATTATTCCGAAGCCGGGGAGAATAAGAATATATACTTCAGGATGGCCAAAGAATCAAAACAGGTGTTGGTAGAGAATTGGGTCACCACCTCCGGCGGGGTCAAAGAAGGTGGTGTTAAGATTACGATCTGTTAATAGCATGGTAATCCCAGCTGCGAGTACGGGGAGGGACAGGAGAAGGAGAACGGCCGTAATAAGTACGGATCAGACGAAAAGGGGCGTCTGGTACTGAGAAATGGCCGGGGGTTTCATGTTAATGATGGTTGTAATAAAATTGATTGCCCCAAGGATTGAAGAAATTCCCGCTAAGTGGAGAGAGAAAATTGTTAAGTCAACAGAGGCGCCTGCGTGGGCTAGATTGCCGGAAAGGGGTGGATAAACTGTTCATCCTGTCCCAGCCCCCGCTTCTACCCCAGAAGAGGCAAGGAGGAGCAGGAAAGAGGGAGGGAGAAGTCAAAAACTCATGTTATTTATTCGGGGAAATGCTATGTCGGGGGCCCCGATCATTAGGGGAATAAGCCAGTTTCCAAATCCCCCGATCATGATTGGTATTACTATAAAGAAAATTATCACGAACGCATGCGCTGTGACAATTACGTTGTAAATTTGGTCGTCTCCTAAGAGGGCGCCGGGCTGGCTTAGTTCTGCTCGAATGAGGAGGCTTAGAGCTGTGCCTACTATTCCGGCTCATGCACCAAATACTAGATATAGGGTGCCAATGTCTTTATGATTAGTCGAGAAAAATCAGCGTGTGATGGCCACAGGTAGGATGGCTGAGCGTTTAAGCGGTGGATTGTAGTCCCATAGACAGAGGTTTGAGTCCTCTTCTTACCAAGCCCTAAGGTGTTCCACATATAAGATTGCAAATCTTAAGAGGCAGACTAACCCCTGCTAGGGCTTTCCCCCGCCTTCTAAGTGCTGACAAGGCGGGGGAAAGTAGGTAGATGCCCGCTGGTTTGAGCGCTTAGCTGTTAACTAAGAATTTGCAGGATCGAGGCCTGCCCACCTAGAAAGGCTTTAGCTTAATTAAAGTGTCTGTTTTGCATGCAGGAGATGTGGGGTAGTGTCCCGCAAGTCTTATCAGGGGCTGGGAGATTTTCACTCCCGCTTAGGGCTTTGAAGGCCCTTGGTCTTGTGTTAGCCTAAGCCTCTTTAGATGGTCAGTAGTGCTACTGCGGCGGGGGTTAGAGGCAGAAGTAGCAGGGTTGCCGCGGTTGAGGTAGCAACGGGTAGGGTTAGTTGTGAGCATGAAAAGCGCCAGGGAGTAGTCCCGGTAGCATTGTTAGGGGACATGGTTAGTGTTATAGCATAGGAGAGGCGTAGGTAGAAGTATAGACTTAGAAGGGCTGCCAATGCAGCTACTGTTGCAGTAAGGGCCAGGTCTTGTTTGGCAAGTTCTTGTAAAATGAGCCATTTTGGTATAAACCCTGTGAGGGGAGGCAAGCCTCCTAAAGACAGTAAAATGAGGGGGGCGAGAGCTGTTAGGGCTGGTGCTTTTGCCCACGAGGTGGCTAGAGCATTTACAGTGGTTGAGTTATTCAATTTGAATACGAGAAAAGTTGAAAATGTTATAACAAAATAGGTAAGTAAGGTGAGGAGGGTGAGAGAGGGTGAAAACTGTATAACTAGTACTATTCAGCCAAGATGGGCAATGGAGGAGTAGGCAAGGATTTTTCGTAACTGGGTTTGATTAAGTCCCCCCCATCCCCCGACAAGGGTAGATACAATCCCAAGGGTAATGAGAAGGGAGGAGTTCAAGGGCTGGATCTGCATGAGTAGGGCGAAGGGTGCCAATTTTTGTCAGGTGGATAAGATTAGTCCTGTAGTAAGGTCCAGTCCTTGAAGAACTTCGGGCAGTCAGGCATGGACTGGGGCGAGGCCCACTTTTAGTGCTAGGGCCAGGGTAATAAGGGTAATTGGAAGAGGGTGTGATATTTGTTGAATGTCTCATTGTCCCGTTATTCAGGCATTAGTGGTGCTTGCAAAGAGAAGCATTGCGGCCCCGGTGGCTTGTGTTAGGAAGTATTTAGTGGTGGCTTCAACTGCTCGCGGGTGGTGATGCTGTGCTATTAGAGGAATAATGGCGAGGGTATTTATTTCAAGGCCTATTCAGGCGAGTAGTCAGTGGGAGCTGGCAAAGGTAATTGTAGTTCCCAAACCTAAACCGAAGAGTAGGGTGGCTAAGATGTACGGGTTCATTAGCAAAGGAAGGAGTTTAACCAACATGTTTGGGGTATGGGCCCAAAAGCTTAATTAGCTGACTTTACTAGGAAGTGGTGTAGTGGAAGCACTAAGAGTTTTGATCTCTTTAGGTCGGGTTCGAGCCCCTTCTTTCTAAGGAGCTGGGGGGACTTTAACCCTCATAGTTCACTCTATCAAAGTGGCCCTTTGCTTCAGGCACAGCTCCATGTTTATACCTGCGGGGGGAGCCCAGCAAAGGCAATGGGGAGGGCCAGATGTCAAATAACCAAGGCTAGTGTAAGGGGAAGAAAATTCTTCCAGATTAAGTGCATTAGTTGGTCATACCGAAATCGGGGGTAGGAGGCTCGGACCCACAGGAAGACAACCGATAGGAGGGCCGCTTTAGTTATTAGATTAATAGCGGTTAATTCTGGAATCGAAGGGATGTGGGAGGCCCCTAGGAAGAGTGTGGCGGACAGTGTATTCATTAGTAGGATGTTAGCATATTCTGCAAGGAAGAAAAGGGCAAAGGGCCCCCCTGCATATTCTACATTGAACCCGGAAACAAGTTCGGATTCACCCTCGGTGAGGTCAAAAGGTGCCCGGTTTGTCTCAGCTAGAGTAGAAATGTATCACATAGCTGCGAGGGGTCAGGCAGGGAGGATTAGTCATACGGCCTCTTGGGCAATATTAAAGGTCTGTAGTGTAAAGCCTCCCGTGAAGATAATAATGTTTAGAAGGATAAGACCAAGACTTACCTCGTATGAAATAGTTTGAGCAACCGCTCGAAGGGCTCCGATAAGGGCGTATTTTGAATTGGAGGCTCAGCCTGAGCCTAAAATTGAGTATACCGCAAGGCTAGATAAAGCGAGGATGAATAAGATACCGAGGTTTAGGTCGATTACAGGGTAGGGGAGGGGCATAGGGGCTCAGAGGGTGAGGGCTAGGGTGAGAGCCAGTATAGGTGCTAGCAGAAATAAGACGGGGGAAGCGGTGGAGGGGCGAACGGGCTCTTTAATGAAGAGTTTAAGACCATCTGCAATAGGTTGTAAGAGCCCGTAAGGTCCTACAATATTTGGGCCTTTCCGTAATTGCATGTAGCCAAGTACTTTCCGCTCTAGGAGAGTAAGAAAAGCGACGGCCAGAAGAACAGGCACAATAAAGGTCAAGGGGTTAATAATGTGTGTAATGATTGTGGATATCATAGTTGAGGAGAGGATTTGAACCTCTGTAGAAAGGGCTTAGGTCTTTTGCAATTGCCGGGCTCTGCCACCTTAACATGCCTTTTTCTCAGGCTTGGGGGCATGCCCTTTTGCCTACTTTAGTTGATTTCACTAGGTAAGGGGGAGGCGTGCCTAGAGCATGGGCCTCTTCTTTTCGGTCCTTTCGTACTAGAAAAGAGCATAGCATAGATAGAAACTGACCTGGATTACTCCGGTCTGAACTCAGATCACGTAGGACTTTAATCGTTGAACAAACGAACCCTTAATAGCGGCTGCACCATTAGGATGTCCTGATCCAACATCGAGGTCGTAAACCCCCTTGTCGATATGGGCTCTAAAAGAGGATTGCGCTGTTATCCCTAGGGTAACTCGGTCCGTTGATCGGCATTGCCGGATCTTGCTGGTCAGAATTTCTGTTTACTAGAGCTGTAGCTCTTAGTTGTAGGAGGGGTGCTCCCATTCCACGTGGGGGTTTTTTAATTCCCCGCGGTCGCCCCAACCAAAGACATTAGGGCAGGTACCACTTGGTTTAGTCCTTTAATTAGGGTTATTAACATGATCTGTCTTGGTGTCTAAAGCTCCATAGGGTCTTCTCGTCTTATGTTTGTATTCCCGCTTCTGCACGGGAAGATCAATTTCATTGACTGGAGAGAGGAGACAGTTAAGCCCTCGTTATGCCATTCATACAGGTCTTCATTTAAAAGACAAGTGATTGCGCTACCTTCGCACGGTCAAAATACCGCGGCCGTTAAACTAATAGTCACAGGGCAGGCGGGACCTCTTATTTATTAAGTTTGCAAGAGGCGATGTTTTTGGTAAACAGGCGAGGCTTTAATGTGTTTGCCGAGTTCCTTCTCTTTCTTTTAGTCTTTCCCTAGGGGCACACCTGTGTTGGGTTAACGGTTAATTTCTGAATGTTTTTCTTGTTGTTTAATCTATTATTCAGTACCCTCTTTGTTTGGGGCCGTTAGTGGTCGGCGGGATGTCCGTTCCGACGTACACGTGTGCAGGGAGAGGGCCAGGGGCCCTCTTATTACTCATATTAGCATAGTCACTCCCATGTTGGCATGGGAGGGTCCAGTATGTTTAGGGGGATAAGATTTGATGATCAGAATAAGAAGGGCTAACTGGTATATTTGAGCTATAACGCTTTCTAAGGGGATGGCTGCTTTTAGGCCCACCCAAATATTTTCCTTTGGTTTATTATGATCTTTACCCTCCTGATAAAGTTGTGTCTTGGTTCAAAGGGGCTGTACCCCCTTTGACTAACTCTTTCGGTTTCTTAAGTACATCGATAGGGGTTAAACTAAAGTGAAAAGAGAAGCCGGGAGGCTGAACTTCTATTCATTTCTTGGACAACCAGCTATAACTAGGTTCGGTAGGTTTGTCACCTCTACTCAAAGCTCCCCCCACTCTTTTGCCACAGAGACGGGTGTGCCCTATTAATAGGCTGTCTTGGAGTAGCTCACCTAGTTTCGGGACGTCAAACTAAAGTACTCTTTGCTTGGGTTACACTTGCTAAATCATGATGCAAAAGGTACGAGTTTTAATCTCTGCTTTCTTAGGCTTCACTGGGTTATTTCACTTCTCTTTCAGCATTCCCTTGCGGTACTTTCTCTATTGCGCCGTGGGCCCTTTTCTATCGCCTATACTAAGGGGGAAAAATGGTTTGTTTAATATAAATACTAGTGTACTTAGGGGGTATTAACAGGGGTTTGTTGAAGTTGTTTGAGCGGGCTAGCTATAAAGCTTCAGGGCGACCCGACTTGCACGGATGACTTCTCAGTGTAAGGGAGATGCTTTTCTATCTTAGCTACGCTCTGATTTTTCCAAGTGCACCTTCCGGTACACTTACCATGTTACGACTTGCCTCCCCTTTGCGGTTAATAGGGTTTAGTTAATTAAGTTGGTGGGCTTGGGGAGAGTGACGGGCGGTGTGTGCGCGCTTCAGGGCCAATTTCAGCGGAACACTCTATTTCCTGCTTACTGCTAAATCCTCCTTCAGATGAACGTTTCAGTGCATCGTCCGTATACGCTAATAGTAGCGAATGTAGCCCATTTCTTCCCTTCCCATACGCTACACCTCGACCTGACGTTTGGGGTTTTACCAGTTTTGCTTACTATTAAACCTTCACAGGGTAAGCTGACGACGGCGGTATATAGGCGGGAAAAACAAGGAAAGGTGAGGTTGAACGGGGGTTATCGGTTCTAGAACAGGCTCCTCTAGGTGGATCTAAAGCACCGCCAAGTCCTTTGGGTTTTAAGCTGATGCTCGTAGTTCCCAGGCGGATAGTGGGCGTAGGTTACTATCAATGTTTAGGGCTAGGCATAGTGGGGTATCTAATCCCAGTTTGTGCCGTAGCTTTCGTGGGTTCAGATTAAATAAAGCCACCTTCGTGGTTGAACTTCTTGTCTTCGGGTGCGTATAACAGCTTTGAGGATGTTCGGCTTTAGTATAAATTTTAACTTAACCACTCTTTACGCCGGAGTCTGTCAACTTGGGCCTCTCGTATAACCGCGGTGGCTGGCACGAGTTTTACCGGCCCTCTTAGCTTTGACTAAGTCAAGTTTTCACTTATGGCTTAATGTCTATCACTGCTGAGTTCCCTTGAGGGTGTGGCTAAGCAAGGCGTCATGGGCTCACTAGGGATGTGCCTGATACCAGCTCCTTGTTCCCGGGCGGGGAACTGTAGGGCATTCTCACAGGAGTGCGGATACTTGCATGTGTAAGTTTAGCTAAAGTTGATAGTAAAGTCAGGACCAAGCCTTTGTGCTTGCGGAGCTTTCTAGGGCCCATCTTAACATCTTCAGTGTTATGCTTTACTTAAGCTACGCTAGC